ATCGATTCATAACCTTTCGAGCACACCCAATATATATTAGAACCCCTTTTACTTGCAGGAGTACATCTTGGATCTGTCAATTATGTTATGGCCGAAGTCCTACTCATGGTGACCTGGTCGAGTTGGGAGAAGCCGTAGGCATTATTGCGGGTCAATCAATTGGGGAACCGGGGACTCAACTAACATTAAGAACTTTTCATACCGGCGGAGTATTCACAGGTGGTACTGCCGAATATGTACGAGCTCCCTCTAATGGAAAAATCAAATTTGATGAGGATTTGGTTCATCCCACACGTACCCGTCATGGGCATCCTGCTTTTCTATGTTTTATAGACTTGTATGTAACTATTGAGAGTCGAGATATTCTACATAATGTGAATATTCCAACAAAAAGTTTGATTTTAGTTCAAAATGATCAATATGTAGAATCAGAACAAGTGATTGCCGAGATTCGTGCCGGAACGTCCACTTTTCATTTGAAAGAAAGGGTTCAAAAACATATTTATTCTGAGTCAGAAGGAGAAATGCACTGGAGTACTGATGGCTATCATGCGCCCGAATATCCATATAGTAATGTTCATCTATTACCAAAAACAAGTCATTTATGGATATTAGCAGGAGGTCTATGCAGATCCAATATAGTGTCTTTTTCACTCCACAAAGATCAAGATCAAATGAATGCTAATTCTTTTTCTCTCGAAGAAAGATATATCTTTGATCTCTCACTGACTAATGATCAAGTAAGACATAAATTGTTGGATACCTTTGGTAAAAAAGATAGGGAAATTCTTGACTATTCAAAACCTTATCGAATCATATCCAAGGGTCATTGGAATCTCATAGAGCCTTCTACTTCTATTCGTCAAGAGAATTCCTTGGCTAAAAAGCGAAGAAATAGATTCGTGATTCCCTTACAATATGATCAAGAACAAGAAAAGAAACTAAAACCCTGTTTTGGTATTTCGATTAAAATACCTATAAATGGTATTTTACGTAGAAATAGTATTCTTGCTTATTTTGATGATCCGCGATACAGAAGAAGCAGCTCGGGAATTACTAAATATGGGATTGTCGAAGTAGATTCAATCGTAAAAAAAGAGGATTTTATTGAGTATCGAGGAGCAAAAGAATTTAGTCCGAAATACCAAATGCAAATGAAAGTAGATCGCTTTTTTTTCATTCCCGAGGAAGTGCATATCTTACCCGGATCTTCGCCCATAATGGTCCGGAACAATAGTATCATTGGAGTAGATACACGACTTGCTTTAAATATGAATACAAGAAGTCGAGTAGGTGGATTAGTCCGAGTGGAGAGAAAAAAAAAAAGTATGGAACTGAAAATATTTTCTGGAGATATTCATTTTTCTGGAGAGGTGGATAAAATATCTAGGCACAGTGGCGTTTTGATACCACCAGGAATGGAAAAAAAGAATTCTAAAGGATCAAAAAAATTGAAAAATTGGATCTATGTACAACGAATTACACCTACCAAAAAAAAGTATTTTGTTTTGGTTCGGCCCGTAGTCACATATGAAATAGCTGATGGGATAAATTTAGCAACACTTTTCTCTCAGGATCTCTTGCAGGAAAAGGATAATGTACAACTTCGAATTGTCAATTATATACTTTATGGAAATGGCAAGTCAATTCGAGGAATTTCTCACACAAGTATTCAATTAGTTCGGGCTTGCTTAGTATTGACTTGGGACCAAGAACAAGAAAAAAAGAGTTCTATAGAAGAAGAGGTTCATGCTTCTTTTGTTGAAATAAGGGCAAATGATCTGCTTCGTGATTTCATCCGAATTGAGTTAGTAAAATCCACTATTTCGTATACCGAAAAAAGGTATGATACGGCAGGTTCAGGATTGATTTCCAATAATGAATTAGATCGTGCCGATAGAAATCCTTTTGATTCCAAGGCGAAGATTCCATTATTTCCCCAACATCAGGAAACTCTTGGTACGTTGTTGAATCGAAATAAGGAATGCCAATCTTTCATAATTTTGTCATCATCCAATTGTTTTCGAATTGGCCCCTTCAATACTTCGAGATATAATAATGCGACAAAAGAATCGGATCCCCTGACTCCAATTAGGGATTTTTTGGGTCCTTTAGGTACTATTGTGCCTAAAATAGTAAATTTTCGTTCATCTTACTATTTAAGAACTTATAATCAAGTCTTTTTAAAGAAATATTTTTTACTTGAAAAATTTCAACAGACTTTCCAAGTGCTTCAAGTACTTCCATTTCAATACTGTTTCCTAGATGAAAATAGTAGTATTTATAATCCCGATCCATGCAGTAACATCATTTGGAATTCATTCCATTTGAATTGGTGTTTTCTCCATCACGATTCTTGTGAAGAGGCATGGACAATAATTAGCCTTGGACAATTCCTTTGTGAAAATGTATGTCTATTGAAATACGGATCACGCATAAAAAAATCTGGTCAAATTTTCATTGTTCATGTTGACTCTTTAGTTATAAGATCAGCCAAGCCCTATTTGGTCACTCCAGGAGCAACTGTCCATGGCCATTATGGGGAAACCTTTTATAAAGGAGATACATTAATTACATTTATATATGAAAAATCGAGATCTGGTGACATAACGCAAGGTCTTCCAAAAGTGGAACAAATCTTAGAAGTTCGTTCAATTGATTCAATATCGATGAACCTCGAAAGAAGAGTTGAAGGTTGGGACGACCGTATCCGAAGGATTATTGGGATCCCCTGGGGATTCTTTATTGGAGCTGAACTAACCATAGCCCAAAGTCGTATTTCTTTGGTTAATAAGATCCAAAAGGTTTATCGATCCCAGGGGGTACAGATCCATAATAGACATATAGAGATTATTGTACGTCAAGTAACATCAAGAGTTTTGGTTTCAGAAGATGGAATGTCTAATGTTTTTTTACCTGGGGAATTTATTGGATTGTTGCGAGCAGAGCGAGCAGGGCGTGTTTTGGACGAAGCGATCTGTTATCGGGCAATCTTATTGGGAATAACGAAGTCATCTCTGAATACTCAAAGTTTCATATCCGAAGCGAGTTTTCAAGAAACTGCTCGAGTTTTAGCAAAAGCTGCTCTACGAGGTCGTATTGATTGGTTGAAAGGCCTGAAAGAGAACGTTGTTCTGGGGGGGATTATACCGGTTGGTACCGGATTCAAAAAATTAGTACATCGTTCAAAGCAAGACAAAAACATTCATTTGAAAATCAAAAGGAAGAATCTATTCGAGTTGGAAATGGGAGATATTTTGTTACACCATAGAGAATTCTTTTGTTCTTGTGCCCCAAACACTTTCCATGAGACATCAGACCAATCATTTACGTAATGTAATTTACTAATTCCTAACAAGAGGTTCATTCTTTTGACTTTAACTCTCCGGTCCGATTATGGATTTCGTAATCAATCAATGAAATAAAAAAGAAAGAATGAAATTCATGGTTTGGGTCGTAGATTAATGGTCAATCCTGGTAGAAGGTTCCGTCGGAACAATTATTTATTTCACAAGGTACTGAATCTCTTTGAAAAAAAAAGAAAAAGAGAAAGTGTGGGAAAATGGGAAGACGATATTGGAACATCAATTTGGAAGAAATGATGGAAGCAGGAGTTCATTTTGGTCATGGTACTAATAAATGGAATCCTAGAATGGCTCCTTACATCTCTGCAAAGCGTAAAGGTATTCATATTACAAATCTTACTATAACTGCTCGTTTTTTATCAGAAGCCTGCGATTTAGTTTTTGATGCAGCAAGTAGGGGAAAAAAATTCTTAATCGTTGGCACCAAAAAGAAAGCAGCGGATTTAGTAGCATCAGCAGCAATAAGGGCTCGATGTCATTATGTTAATAAAAAATGGCTTGGTGGTATGTTAACGAATTGGTCTACTACAGAAACAAGACTTCAGAAGTTCAGGGACTTAAGAGCAGAACAAAAGATGGGGAAACTCAATCGTCTCCCCAAAGGAGATGCAGCAATGTTGAAGAGAAAGTTATTTACCTTGCAAACATATCTGGGTGGGATCAAATATATGACGGGATTGCCCGATATTGTAATTATCGTTGATCAGCAAGAAGAATATACGGTTCTTCGAGAATGTGTCATTTTGGGTATTCCGACGATTTGTTTAATCGATACAAATTGTGACCCAGATCTTGCAGATATTTCTATTCCGGCCAACGATGATGCTATAGCTTCGATTCGATTGATTCTTACCAAATTAGTATCTGCAATTTGTGAGGGCCGTTCTAGTTATCTAAAAAATGGTTGATTATCTTATCATTAATCTTATCATTAAGAAGAAGAAAGAAGAATATTAGTTTGTTTTTGGTGAACTCTCTTTGATTGTTACTATTTTGGTTTGCATCTTTTGGAGTTTGAACTATGTTTTGAATATTGAATAATATTTAAGATTGAAAACATAAAATGATTGGTATTTTTTTTTATGTGATTTCCTAAATATACGATTCATAACTTAAATTCATGAATGAACATAGATGAGTTGAGAAAGAGATGGTTGAATCAAAATAATTACTTTTTTGAATCTGTTAGAGGACAATATGAATGTTATACCATGTTCCATTCAAACACTCAAAGGGTTATACGATATATCAGGTGTAGAAGTAGGCCAACATTTATATTGGCAAATAGGAGGTTTACAAATTCATGCCCAAGTACTTATCACTTCTTGGGTTGTAATTGCTATCTTATTAGGTTCAGTCATCATAGCTGTTCGGAATCCACAAACCATTCCGACCGACGGTCAGAATTTCTTCGAATATGTCCTTGAATTTATTCAAGACTTGAGCAAAACTCAGATTGGAGAGGGTTATGGTCCTTGGGTTCCATTTATAGGAACGATGTTCCTATTTATTTTTGTTTCTAACTGGTCAGGTGCTCTTTTACCTTGGAAAATCATAAAGTTACCTCATGGAGAGTTAGCTGCGCCCACGAATGATATAAATACTACTGTTGCTTTAGCTTTACCTACGTCAGTGGCATATTTCTATGCGGGTCTTAGCAAAAAAGGATTGGGATATTTCGGGAAATACATTCAACCAACTCCAATACTTTTACCAATTAATATTCTAGAAGATTTCACAAAACCTTTATCTCTTAGTTTTCGACTTTTCGGGAATATATTGGCTGATGAATTAGTGGTTGTTGTTCTTGTTTCTTTAGTGCCTTCAGTAGTTCCTATACCTGTCATGTTTCTTGGATTATTTACAAGTGGTATTCAAGCTCTTATTTTTGCAACTTTGGCTGCGGCTTATATAGGTGAATCCATGGAGGGTCATCATTGACCAACTTTCGAAATAGTCTTTTTTGAAGCTTATCCCAATTCAAGCAATGCGGGGGTTCAATATAATCCACTGCTGGGTTGGATAAGAAAATGCAAATAGCTACATGTATGTATATATGAAGAAAGATAGATGATATTGCAGAATTTGGAATAGAAAGAAGGGTTGGGGATCCTACTACATAGATTACTACATATATGTATATGTAATGCCTATGAGTATCAATCCTTGTGTATGTTTCGAAGAATGGTTCCAGAATATGATTTAATAGAAGAAAAAGTGCAGGTGATTTACGTTATGGAAGAAGAAAAGTATATGTTATTTACTAGTTAAATAGCAATTACCCCTATCTCTTTTTTTCTAGCCCACTGCATTTAGATGGATTCCCATATCAGTCCTTTTTCTATTTTGTCTGTTATTGTGAATTGAATGAAAGAGAAAGAATATAATATTTTAGAAACAAGGAAACGCAATGACTAAAATCGTATACATATATATTACATAAGGTAGAAAGGAAAAACGGTATATCAAAGTAGTTCTGACAATTCAGTAATATTAGGAATTCCATTTGGAGCTTTTAGCTACTTTGACCCGATAGATTTTAGTGATAAAGATCAAAAAAGAAAAAATAAGTGTAGTAAAGGAAATAGTAAAAGTAGAAGTAGAAAAAGAAGTAGATTAAGTACTAATTCATTGGTTGGTTGTATCATTAACCATTTCTTTTTTTGGTGCGAGGAGCTTACCATGAATCCACTTATTTCTGCTGCTTCCGTTATTGCTGCTGGATTGGCTGTAGGGCTTGCTTCTATCGGACCTGGGGTTGGTCAAGGTACTGCTGCGGGCCAAGCCGTAGAAGGTATTGCGAGACAACCAGAAGCAGAGGGTAAAATACGAGGTACTTTATTGCTTAGTCTGGCTTTTATGGAAGCTTTAACAATTTATGGACTGGTCGTGGCATTAGCTCTTTTATTTGCAAATCCTTTTGTTTAATGTTTCATTTCATCTTAGAAGAAAAACATAACCATAACTAAGAAATTTGAGAATTCTCAAATTCCATTAAGAATAATAAGCGGAGTGATACAAAAAGAACTCTGTTCTTTGTTAGTCCTATCTATAAAGGGAGAGCATATGAAAAATCTAATTGATTCTTTTGTTTCCGTGGGGCACTGGTCATCCGCTGGGAGTTTCGAGTTTAATACCGATATTTTAGCAACAAATCCAATAAATCTAAGCGTAGTGCTGGGTGTATTGATTTTTTTTGGAAAGGGAGTGTGTGCGAGTTGTTTATTTCAAGAATAGGTTGGATTTCACCGACTGCACTTTCTTTCTATTTATTTATTCTTTTTTATAGCAGAACTAGGAACAAAGGGTGCACAATCTCGACGAATTACTTCTGAATTGGATTTCATTCAGAAATCATATGTAAGAACCATAGCATTTCGTGACTAATTGGTAAATGAACTTTGATTCTCTTCTCTATCAACCAATAATGTTGAGGTCTTTTACATGGTTAAAGATCAATTGTTTGAAGTCCAGGCACAGCATAGCATGGTACTCTTTCTACCGCTAGGTTAGTACCAAAAAGGTTTAAAAAGAAAAATGAGAAAAATAAAAAAGGAATAATTGGGAATTTATTCGATGTAGAACACTCATATGGATAAAATTATTTGAACCATTCACTGGAAAAATGGGTATCTTCCCCCCACTGCCGAATCGACGACCTATGTATTGTATTTATATAAAATATTTGTATAAAAAAGAGAATTTTTTGGATGAAAAAAATCGAAATCTCATTCTAAGAATTCTAAGAATAATGAGAATGAAGTAATGAAGTTCAGAATTATATTCAATTCTATTTCTATTCTAATAGTATAATAGAATTCTTTTTTCTTTAAAATATTTTTTTTTGAAAGAAAGAAGTTCTAAATAAAGAACAAATAAAGAAACAACTTTGCTGACAATTTTTTATTTTTTGTCTGGTCTGAAGAGTCCTCCTAAGATTCTGATGTTAGATCAGTTTCGGTAGCTTTGAATACGAACAGAAAAGAGAGGATAGGCTCATTCCATTCAAAGATATGGGAATGTCCATCAATCAAAGAAAAGATAAAAGAAACAATTGAGCGTGAGAGCCAAATGAATCGAAAGATTCATGTTTGGTTCGGGAAGAGATATTCTAGTTGTGAAATGAATGGAAAGA